AAATATAGCCCAAAAAGTCAAGAGAACGCTTGGATAATTGGTTTATATAGATCCTTTCTGGTTGTGACCACACATAAAAATGACATTGCCATAAATTGACAAGGTAATATTTCCATTTATTCATCAGAAGTGGCGTATCTTTTGAAACCAGAATAAATTTTCCTTGATATCTAACATAATGCATGAAAGGATCCTTGAAGACCCGTAAGATAGCCGAAAAATAATTAGCAAACACTTTGACAAGATGTTCGATTTTTCCATAGAAATAGATTCGCTCAAAAAGGCCCCTATAAGAAGTTAATCGTATATAAGAAGATTGGTTACGTAGAAAAAGGAAAATGGATTCGTATTCACATACATAAGAATTGTATAGGAACAAGACTAATCTTTTATTTCTTTTTGAAAAAAAAGAAATCAATTTTTTTGAAGTACTAAGACTATTCCAATTACAATACTCGTGAAAAAAGAACCGCAATAAATGAAAAGAAGAGGCATCTTTCACCCAGGAGCGAAGGATTTGAACTAAAATTTGCAGATGGAGGGGATAGGGGATTAATACATCTGACACATAATTTAAATGTGGGAAGTTATCCTCTAAAAAAGGAAATATTGAATGACTTGATCGTAAATTATAAGATTTTGCGATTTCTTCTTCCTCTAAGGAAGATACTAATCGTAGGGAAAATGGAATTTCCACAATGACTGCAAACCCTTCTGATAGCATTTGAGAATACAAATTTTTGTTGTACCCCAAAAATGGATTTTGGTTATAATAATTAGTGGAAAAAAAAAAAAAATGATTCTGGTGATACATTCGAGTAATTAAATGTTTTACCATTAGTAAACTGGATTTTTTGTCATAACCAGAATTTTCCAACAAAATGGATCCATTTAAAAAATGATCATGAGAAAATGCATAAATATACTCCCGAAAGATAAGTGGGTATAGGAAGTCACGTTGCCGAGATTTCTCAAGTTCTAAATATCCTTGATATTCCTCCATTTGAAATTTGATTTGAACTGGGGATACTATAATGGATTTATTGGGTTATCAAATGATACATAGTGCGATACAGTCAAAACAAGGTATTACAGTAAAAAAAGAATAATAGATACCTCGTAAATAGGTAAGACTTATCAACGGACTCTCTATCCTCTCTTTTCTTTTGCCATCTAATGGGTTTATATTTTAGGATAAAAAAGATGATTAGAAATCCTTTATTTTTTCAACCCAATCGCTCTTTTGATTTTGGAAAAAAATTCTTTATCAATATACTGCTTCTTCTACACATTCCCCTCTACCCCATAATGTAGAGTAACTAATAGTTAGGACTTAGAAAAAAATCGATAACTCACTCATAAGAAAAGTCCTTCCCGCATCAAGCACTAATATAGTTTTAACGTCTAATTAGATCGGGTAATCATTCGAATTAAGAACATAAGCCCGTTACTTTTTATTTCTCTATAATTGGAGCATAGGGCTCTATCCATTTATTCATTCGACCCACCCCACTTGACTTTTTTTCCGCATCAAGAATTCAAACAAGGTTTGGCCTAATCTAGTAAGGTAAAAATATTACTAGAATTTTTCATTGATACGACATGCTGCTTTTTCCATTCATTCCTTTCAGGATCAGTCGCGGTCTTACAAACTCTACCGATAGTATGGACGAATCTGTTACTTCATAGAAATGTGTAAAAGATGCTAGCCGCACTTAAAAGCCGAGTACTCTACCATTGAGTTAGCAACCCCCAAAATATCAAAAATTTTTCTGTGTAGATACAATCGGAATCAAAATAACAAAAGAAATTAAATTGCACCACGTAATCAAAATATTCCAAATAAAAAAAAAAAAAATCACACAAAAGTAACTTTTTGTATCACAGAAAATACAATGAGACCATCATGTGCGCGAAAAGCAAAGGTCCTGAAACGGAGATAACTAGCTTCATTTATACACGATCGGATTATATTTGTTTGATACACTGTTGTCAATATGAATGTGAATAGTGAAAAACGACTACAATGGAGAAAACAAAAGAATTATAAATGAATAAAAAACAAATGGAAATAACAATTTGAATTGAATAAATATATTTAAATAGATAAAGATAACAAAATATAATAAGAGAAAATATTCTAATAAATTATATTATATTAAAATAAGAGAAAAGAATTAAAAAAACTACGGACTTGGATTGGATTGGCACTATAGAGATAATCAACATAGATAGACATAAAAGATGTAGGCGAAAGAAGTAGAAAAAAATATATCGGGTTTATTCAATCCATAAATATAAATAACTAAAAAAACGGAATCCCCCTTTTTTATTTGTTCATAGAATTGCAACAAAATCACCCCATTGATGGGGTAATGTACAAATTTTTATTTATAGTATATTATATCATATAGAACCAATTAGTTCATTTAGTCACTTGATTGATCTTTTTTCTATTCATCATCGAAGACGGAATTTTAAGGTAATAAGTGTAGTATGAATAGAACAAGAGAGGGGGGAAATAATAAGGAAAAGGTTAGCCAAAGCTATATACAAGTTATCCACACCCTCTTTTTTTTATTTCATTAATGGAATTTCGGTTATTGATTAAGGTGAAGTTCTGTAAAAACCCCTGCCTTCTTTAAAATATCATGAACAGTTTCTGTAGGTTGAGCACCCTTTTCAAGGAAATATAGAATAGCAGGAACATTTAAATAGGTTTGATTCTTTATCGGATCATAAAAACCCACTTTACGAAGATCTCTTCCTTCTCTTCGGGCTCGAACATCAATTGCAATGATTCGATAAACGGCTCATTGGGATAGATGTAAATTAACAATACCCCCCCCCAGAACCGTATAAGAAGTTTTCTCCTCGTACGGCTCGAGGAAATTCAAAGTTATGTATAGAATTCTAATTAATGTCAAATAGATTCATAGATTATGAAATCAATTAGACTATGATTTAAATACTTTTTTCTTATTCTTTTTTGAAAAAAAAAAAAACTCATTCTTATCCTCATAACTCAAGTTGGATAACTCTCACTCAAAGGAAAACAACCTTTAAGCTTAAGCATTTCATTTATTGAGCGGTCTCTAACCCCTTTATTTTTGCCTGTCTCGTTTAGAATCTATTTGATTCTTCATTCTGATCTAGTTTCGTTATTGAGACAATTGAAAAAGATTTTTACTTGTTGAGGGGATCTTTTATCCTTGTCTTGAATCATTGGGTTTAGACATTACTTCGGTGATCTTTAATCGTTTCAAAATGGCAGCAACATACCATTTTTTGTGATTTCTTTTTATCAAAGAATCATATAAATAATGGATTCTCGTGTGATACACTTTTGATCAAATTTGACGTTTGAAGTTGAAACTTGTTCGAATTGGATCCTTTCGATTTCTATACCGAACATATACTTACGAAGTAGTTTTAACTTATTGATTGACACTAACCCTAGATCTCTGCCCTTGATAAATGAATCAATACTTTCTACTCGAGCTCCATCATGTACTATTTACATCAAAACCCTCAAAAAATTAGAGCTCGAGTGGAACAGAACAAATGATGTCGAGTCAAGAGCATCTTCATTCCTATATAATAGAAAAGAAAATGGTGGGTGTAAGAATCCACAGTAGATCATGTCCTTCAAGTCGCACGTTGCTTTCTACCACATCGTTTTAAACGAAGTTTTACCATAACCTCTAATTTCGTGCAACTGGTATGTAATTGATTCATTTATGGAATCATGTATAGTCATTGGTTTAGTTGGTCCATAGTAATCTATACTCTTATGACATGGGTAGTTTTTGAAAAAGTCTTAGGAATACTTCTATTTATTTAAACCCATATTTTATTGTATATAGTGGATCAATAACATTTTTTTTTCTATGAGTGCAATATTTATTTCTCTCTATATAGATATTTTCTATATAATATCTATATAGAGAAAGAGATTTTTGAATTTCTATAAAATCAATTAAGAAATCGTTAATTACGAATAATTAAGAATCTCCATTTTTCAATTTCTTCATAGAATGGATTCACGAATTTCACACTTCTTCGAGTACCAAGGACTCATAAGAAATCCTTAAAAAGATTTAATTGATTGAAAATTTTCAATAGAATTATTTGAATAAAGTTTTGTAAAAAAAAGGATTTATTACATTTTATTATCATAAATAAATGTATATTCGGATTAACCCATCAATAATTTCAAACAAATAGATAGATCCAAAATCCAAATATTTTTAACAAAAATCGAAATAAATAAAACGATAAAAATACATAATAACAAGACATACATATCAGCATTTTCTGCGTAGTTTATTTAACTTAAGAGACTCAATAATCTTTCCCTAAAATAAAGTGAAAAGGATGTATGAATAACCTCTGTCTGAATTGTTACTTGGATTTACAATTATTCATTATAGACAAACACAAAATACGAAAAAATGAGGTGAAAAGAAATCCAGAATATGTTACATATGTAACTTGATTCTTTGTTAATCAGATTCGGGCAGATATGAAAATTTCTATCTTCCATTATGGATTAACTCCTATCTACTCCCCCAATTATATAGAGTAGATGCATCATAAATAAAAAAAGATCCTAGGGGGGACTGGACTAGTTTCGGAGGTGCTAGACTATCTTGTATAAGGCCAAAATCAAACAGATCTAGATTAAACGATTGTTCCTATCTATTTTTTTTTATTTTACTCTAAATTTGAGTACCCTAAATAGGTCTTAAGAGACTTAATACCATTGATTGAATTCCATTAGTGCCAAAAACCCAAGACCTTCGTGTTTATAATTCATAAATCCACAGAAAAAAAAAATACTCGGCACACACCATTTAAGAGATAGAGAATAAGAGAGGCTTTCGCATTTCGATTTTAAATGCATCATTATAAGAAAATAAGAAAGAACAATCGTATTCTATCTATATCTAATACTAGACTCTTAAGCATAAGGTTGTTTAAAAGGGCAATCTTTAGTCGGATATGATATCGAATATTTTTCTATATATCTTAGAATATACTATTATATATAATACGCATACTCTGGGACGGAAGGATTCGAACCTCCGAATAGCGGGACCAAAACCCGTTGCCTTACCACTTGGCCACGCCCCATTTATATTCAACATTAATAAACACTAATATTGGTAGTGGTTGGTCGTCAATTCCAGTACAAATATTTATAGAAAAAATAAGATTGTTGCTCGGATTTTGATACGTTTATAGATCCAATTAAACTGAATTTATTGATCATTACATAGAATTCCATTAAGATATTGTATGAAAGTAGGATTTCTTCTATTCTCTTTTTATTTGAGAATTGAAGGATTTTTGATTGGCTGAGTTCAAATCAAAGAAAGGTTTTTTGACCTACTTTATGTTATTAATTTTTCCCGTATCCCTTATATCATAGCAATAATAGGGGATTAATAACTCAATCAAATCAAAAGAAATACAATTATCTTCAAGAACAAAGAAAAAAAAAAAAAAAATTGTTATGCTTAATATCTTAAGTTTCATGGGTATCTGTCTTAATTCTTTCCTTTATTCAAGTAGTTTTTTCGTCGCCAAATTGCCTGAGGCCTACGCTTTTTTGAATCCAATAGTAGATGTTATGCCAGTAATACCTCTATTCTTTTTTCTATTAGCTTTTGTTTGGCAAGCTGCCGTAAGCTTTCGATAAGATTTTTAATACTGTCCGAGACAAATTCATGATTTACTAGAAAAAAAGATTATAACTAGTTATAAAATCAGATAAATCGTACATACAGTCTGAACCTTTGAGTTGAGTCCAATATGAAAATTCTTCTATAGCTGTGATAAATCTGGATCACTCTTATTTTCTTATTCTTACTTTTTTCCATTGAACGACCCTGTTAGAGTCCCCCACAATATATAATTGTGGGTATGAAATCCAATTTTGAGTAATGAACGACTCAACTCTTAAAAATTTTTCCTATTTCTAGAAATCACTTCACTGCATTTCTTGGTGGCAAAACAGGTTAAAATAGAGAATCTATTCTCTTAAAAAAAAAAAAAAGATCTTGGAGATTGTGTAATGCTTACTCTCAAACTATTTGTTTATACAGTAGTAATATTCTTTGTTTCTCTCTTCATTTTCGGATTCCTATCTAATGACCCGGGACGTAATCCGGGACGTGAAGAATAAAAAAAATCTCATTTTTTCCTTGCTTGATTTTGAAATGTTCTTAGAATTTTATCTATTCCACATCTTTCCTAAACTATAAAAAAATACCAAGTAATTGACAGAAACGGAAAGAGAGGGATTCGAACCCTCGGTACAAAAAACTCGTACAACGGATTAGCAATCCGACGCTTTAGTCCACTCAGCCATCTCTCCCCAAATTGAAAAAGGATAATTACTATGATACATAGTATAAAAAATAGAAAATGAAGGCTTGAAAAAAGCCCTTCTTTATCTCTCTTTATTATCTTTATCTACCCTTTATATTATTTTATTATATAGATATATAATTATATCAATAATTATAATTATCTAGATATATCGATGGATATCTATAAAATCTATAAAAACTTTTATCAGCAATTCCATTTAGATAAATTAGATAAAGTAAGGGCTCAAAAGAAGAGATATCTCCAATCCTAATATATAAATAATACCAATATATTAAAGATTCCTAAAAATATATATTTTTATAAAAAAAAATATAGTACCTCTTTTATTTTATTTCATCGGAAAAGTCCTTGTCATTTTATTTCCACGGCCTGGCCTGGTCAGTACCTAGCCGGGCTTTTTTTGTTCCAATGAATCGTAGATAAAATTATTGATTTTATTTGAAATCACAAAATGTTTTTGAAACAAAAAAAATCGAAACAACAAGAATCATAAGAAGATTTATTATTTCGATTCCTATGATACAGAAAAAGATGATATAGAATCAAGGTGCCATTCCTTATTATTATTCTTTATTTTAGTACTTTACTAGAATAGAATAAAAAAACTTGTTAATTAGTTAATTAAAATGAGTCCTCTTTTCCTAATCTCATTAGTCGCCCTGATGAAAATACGTCAACGCTCGAATTTTCATGATTCTTTTCTGATCCGATCTTTTTATTACTTATTACTACGACTTATTTTCGTCTTCGACAAAAGGTCCATTTATATACAATAATTGCATTGTAGCGGATATAGTTTAGTGGTAAAAGTGCGATTCGTTCTATTAATCCCTCAATAGTTAAGGGATCCTTCGGTTTTATTAATATTCCGATCAAAAACTTTATTTCTTAAAAGGATTGAATCCTTTACCTCCCGATGAAAGATTCGAGGAAAAATATAAATTCTCGTGATTTATATCCAAAAATAAGTTCGAAATTGAAAAAATTGGATCATGAAATTACGAAACATAATTTTATTGAATTGGATCAATACTTCCAATTGAAGGAATAAGGGATCCATGGATAAAGGTGGAATTTTTTCTAATCGTAACTAAATCTTCA